GAAATAGGAAATACTTATACAAATAAAAATGGGGGAGAGAGAAAAAATATGCGGGGTCCTCTGTCTGCTTGGTTGGTCAAACATGGGCTAATTCATAGATCTTTGGGCTTTGATTACCAAGGAATAGAGACTTTACAAATAAAGCCCGAGGATTGGCATTCCATTGCTGTCATTTTATATGTATATGGTTACAACTATCTGCGTTCCCAATGTGCCTATGATGTAGCACCGGGCGGGCTGTTAGCTAGTATATATCATCTTACGAGAATAGAATATGGTATTCTAGATCAACCTGAAGAAGTATGTATAAAAGTATTTGCCCCTAGGAAGAATCCTAAAATTCCATCTGTTTTCTGGGTTTGGAAAAGTGCGGATTTTCAAGAAAGAGAATCTTATGATATGTTGGGAATTTCTTATGATAATCATCCGCGTCTGAAACGTATCTTAATGCCGGAAAGTTGGATAGGGTGGCCTTTACGTAAAGATTATATTGCTCCCAATTTTTATGAAATACAAGATGCTCATTGAATAATAAGAAACTAATCTTCAGTGTTACAATTCCAGAGATTCAAGGAATATTTGTTCGTTCTCTTATAGATCCAGAGAGTCATTTAGATCCGGAGAGTCGTTGAAGTCTCATTCATATTATTATGGATATATAGACTAAAAAAAAAAAAAAGACAATACAATTAGGGATTCGTTGGATTCTCCAATTTTGAAGATATTTTTTTAGGACGAGCCGATCTAATAGGACGAACGAAACGAATTCTGCATCATGAACTTTGTACTGCGAACATCCCTTATGTGAGTTATATAAAGTCAATAAAGAAATAGAATAGGAGAAAAAAAAAAAGAAATCAAAGGAGATAGGATTCTATTTCTACTGTATCCGAGATGAATCTTGTATATTCCCCCCTTCAACTTCTCTAGACTAGACTTTTTTTTAAGTCTTTTACCCAATTAATTTACCTTTCAAATTTCAAATCTATATGAAGTATTCATTTTTTGACCGAGAGGACACGCATTATGGATAAAAAAAGGAAAGATAAAACACAATCGAATTTTTTTTTTCTTTTCCATACCCTTAATACTTTATATATACTTTATATTTCTATATTTATTATATTTATATTAATATACTTTATATTATATACATATTATATACTTTTTACTCATCTAAAAATAGAAAAAGGCTATATCCCCAGACACCTAGATAAGTATGTATCGCGGTCTATATTATTAACTATATTATTAATATGTATGTCGATCTATATCATCTATATCTATATCATCTATATCAATTAATTTAATTAAGTTGTAGAATTTAATTAAGTTGTAGAATAGGTACTTCTAGACAAATTCATCATGTGTCAGGAACCAGATTTGAACTGGTGACACGAGGATTTTCAGTCCTCTGCTCTACCTGCTGAGCTATCCCGACCATTTCCGACGCGCCGTTTTCCTAATTTTACTAAATTTTACTAAATGACTTGAGTCTATGTCAATTAAAAAAAAAAAAGACAAAAAGGTATTCTAAAGTCTTATCTATTCTAAAGTCTTATCATTGTTAATCATTCCAATTTTCAAAAAAAAAGGGATTCCTTGTTTTACTCAAAGAAGCTCGTTTGTATGTCTATCATATCTATTACAAGACTTGTGAAAAAAAAATGCAGCCCAGATACATTTGTGAAAAAATCGAATGAATGAGAAAGATAACGAATTTTGAACCGTTAAGGAAAAGAAAGAGAGAATAAGATAAACAATTAGGGAGTCGAGCGGCACTTTTTTGGGGATAGAGGGACTTGAACCCTCACGATTTATAAAGTCGACGGATTTTCCTTTTACTATAAATTTCTTTGTTGTCGATATTGACATGTAGAATGGGACTCTATCTTTACTCTCGTTCGATTAATCAGCAGACTCCGGGGTGAATGATCTGATCAATTAATATTCGATCCTCTCGTCAACTTGGAATCGATTCAAATCAAAGCAATTTTTTTTTATTATTTAATTAAATTAGTAATTATTTAATTTTTCATATAAATATAAATATAATAAAATTAAAATATAGATTCGGGTCGGTTGTCATTAATTATTTGAGATAGTATTTCAGTACGTATGCCTATGTATTATGTATATAGGGTTATGCTTTACTTTAACTTTCTTTTTCTCTTTTTCTGGAATTTGAACTTTAACAGAAGGATTCCTTTACTTGACTCTTGACTAATGCAACGCAGTCAACTCTATTTGTTAGAATAACTTCCATTGAGTCTCTGCACCTATCCTTTTGTATTCCGATTCTGTCTTTATGAACCTTTGTTTGTTTTCGAAAAATAGGATTTGGCTCAGGATTGCCCCTTTTTTTCCGGGGTTTCTCTGAATTTGAAAGTTATCACTTAGTAAGTTTCCATACTAAGGCTCAATTCGATTAAGTCCGTAGCGTCTACCAATTTCGCCATATCCCCTCTTTGTTTTGAGATTAAGATCTTATTATTATGTT